ATATTTGATTCATCGGGTTCTCTCCAGTTTACACAAAACTTTTTTCTGATATGTGTTGTACACTTTTCTATTCCTACGTTTATATTCCTATTCGTAAGAACTCCTTTGTGAATTCAATTAGATGCTAATATAAATGAACCATAACTATGTAGTCCTATTCCTAATAGATTGACCCCAAAATAGCATATCCAAATTATAAGAAATCCAATAGACGCCACAATTGCTGAATTTGTACCCTTCAATTTTTTATTTGTTCTAGTATGTAAATAAATCGCGAATACGAGCCAAGTAATAAAAGCCCAAGTTTCTTTTGGGTCCCAACTCCAATAGGATCCCCATGCTTCGTTAGCCCATACTGCTCCAGAAAGAATTCCTATGGTTAAAAAGATAAATCCTAGACTAATAACCCGATAACTCCAATAATCCAATTGTTGGATCAATTGTGACCTGTAATAATTCTTTGGAGAAAAAAAAGAAGTATTTTGTAAAACATTACTTCGTTCATTCATGTATTCGCTTTCACCAAAGAAAAATGACTTATTTAAAATAAAATAATGATTACGAGTATTACTCATAGAAAAAAAGTTTCTCTTTTTTCTAACTGTAATCACTAGAAGTGATACTGATAATAATGATCCACATAAAAGGGCCGCATAGCCTAATATCATCATACTTACGTGCATTATTAACCACTCGGATTGAAGGGCGGGTACTAATATTGTGGATTCATGTATTTCAGTTAAAAGACCTGAAGTAGCAAAGCCCTGGGTAAAAATAGCGCTTGGGCCAATTATTGTGCTTAGAATATTTTGATTTTTTTTGAAATACGGAACTATATGAATAAGGGAAAGACTCCATGAAAGGAAGATTAAAGATTCATATAAATCACTTAGTGGAAAATGTCCCGAATAAATCCAACGAGTAACTAATAATCCTGTTATACAGAAAAAAGTAATTATTATGCCCTTTTCGGATGAATGATATAGTTTTACGATTTTATCGACTAAAAAGGTTATCAAATGAATTGTAATTACAATTGAAATGATTGAAAAAGAAATATGAGTTAATATATGCTCTAAGGTTGAAAATATCATAAAAATTTTTAAAAAGAGGAGTCCCTTAATTATACAAAGAAAATCGGCAATTGAATTCAATTCATTATAGGATCTATTTACTTTTTTTAGTAGATGATATGCCGCCACTCGGACTCGAACCGAGATGCTCTAGCACTGCTTCCTAAGAGCAGCGTGTCTACCAATTTCACCATAGCGGCTTATCTTGAACTTATAATAGCCTATGAATAAGCAATCGTCTAGATTTTCAAATTGAATTGGGTGAAATTTTTTTTAGGAAAGATTTAAATTCATGAATAAAAATGGGTTTAAATAGGTATTTGAAGGTTCATTTTTTCTCGGATTTTCCTCGGTTAGGGTCTTAGTTTTATTGTGTATTTTCTATTCTCCTCGACTTGAACTCTTTTAAAACTATATAGCCCTACTCTGAATTAAGGGATAGAACCCCCACCCACAAAATTTTTTTTAATGAACTGTTTTTGATTTATTTGTTTGATTTCAAAAATCGAAACCCCAAAATCCATTTCATCACTGAACAAAAAAGAAGAACCTAGTTTGGATCATTCAAAATTGACACATAATTTATCCAAAATAGCTTCGCTAAGTGTTTTTGAGTAGATTGATGGCGAGAGGTATATGGGGTCCTATATAGGAATTCAGAGAAAATCCAAAAGGAAGAAAGTTGCACAAAGGGGTTTAGAATTTTACTCAATTAGTTTCAATGATTTTAGTAACGAAAGAAAAGTGGATCCAAAAATAAAACCTTATATGCTTGTAACAAATAACAAATAGGTCGGTGGGGAAAATAATATTCCCTGCCTTGGAAATCATAAAATATACGCAAAATCAATTGAGTATCTTGTGTTTTTTGTCAAAAAAAAGTATTTTTTTTTTTTTTCAAATTATGTACGGTAAACAGAAAAATTCTTATTTTACATATTCTAAGAGTGGAACGATTTCCATTCCTATTGATTAACTCAACAGGGAATGGAAATCGGGAATTTTATTTTCGAAATGAAATGACTCGGTTTTAAATTTAGGCCGGTTCGTATTATTCCAACGTCTTATGTTTTATTACTTATTTTATTTGTTTGTTGCACAAAAAAACTTTTTGAATTCCCAGTAGAAAGAGATTTCCCTAAGGAAAACGCTTTTAGCGCTGCCCAATACCCCTTCTTTTTCCAAAAATTTTTACGAATACGCTTTTTTGATGCAGAAGTACGTTTTTTTGGAACTGCCATTTAAATAAAAATTAAGAGATTACTCATTGGTATAGCTGGATGTGAAAGACATCTATTGTTCAAAATAAATTTGCACTTTTTAATTCATTATGTATTTCTTTTCTAGATAATATTTTTTGATTCTAAAAAGAAAAGAATAGATACTATGGGTGAAAGATATAGGAAGGGTGAAGGATATAGGAAAAT